ATTTTTTTAGTGCAATATGGTATGATATGCGGCTCTTTCCACACACAAATGAAAGAACTGTTATGTATGCGGATACATGATATCTGCATAAATGCATGTATATATATATATGCAGGGTATAGCTGGTTAAAAACGGATCAGTAAATATTTTTAATAGAAAGTCAATGTATCTAACCAATTACTCCACATCAGAATAGTGCTAGTTGATGAAAGTTACTTCGGGATCAAGAAAGGTAAAGTCAAATTTGGGTTATTCTCTCAATTCCAATCGAATGCAACTGGATCTAGTATAGTATGAATTGGCGATCAGAACATATATGGATAGAACTTATAAGGGGGTCTCGAAAAACAAGTAATTTTTGCTGGGCCTGTATCCTTTTTTTAGGTTCACTAGGATTCTTAGCGGTTGGAACTTCCAGTTATCTTGGTAGGAATCTGATATCCATATTTCCATCTCAGCAAATTATTTTTTTTCCACAAGGAATCGTGATGTCTTTTTACGGGATCGCAGGTCTATTCGTTAGCTCCTATTTGTGGTGCACAATTTTGTGGAATGTAGGTAGTGGTTATGACCGATTCGATAGAAAAGAAGGAGTTGTGTGCATTTTTCGTTGGGGATTTCCTGGAATAAATCGTCGCATCTTCCTTCGCTTCCTTATGAGAGATATCCAATCAATCAGAATTGAGGTTAAAGAGGGTCTTTATACTCGTCGTGTCCTTTATATGGAAATCAGAGGTCAAGGGGCCATTCCCTTGACTCGTACTGATGAGAATTTTACTCCACGAGAAATTGAACAAAAAGCTGCCGAATTGGCCTATTTCTTGGGCGTACCAATTGAAGTATTTTGAAATGAATTGAACACAATAAAGAATAAATGTTTTCTCGGCATGGGGGAAGGAACTTGCTAATTCCTTTTTTAATACAATTGAAGTCTTTTTTTTTTTTTTGAATGTTCATTCGAACAAAACATGTTAGATTATTCTATTTCCTCCTTCCTTTGTCGTGGCGACTCCCATAGAATAAAACAAAAAAGCAGGAGGGCGTATATGGAATAACTATAATAAACTATACTATAATAAAGAAGAAAATTAAGAAAAGAAGAAATTTTTGTATACCAAAAGTATTTCGTATGCGTATGGATCCCAACTCAATTCTTTTCTACTAGAAAATTTCTACTAGAAAAAAGGCTAATCTAAGGCTAATATAATAAGTAGGGATTCATCAAATATATCCGAACATTTATTTCGTAATACGGAATTCATCTCATCTTTTTAGGCCCAAAATTTTGATGATACCTTTTTTTCCTTGGTTGTGGCTAGACGGTGAAACATTTCGAAATAATTAACTGAGGGGGGTTTTCGTTTCTAAATCCGATTCGTTATTTTAAGTGGGTTTTCGAGTATTCATAGAAAGGAACAAATGAAGATGAAATTGCTTCGAATTTGCCCAATTGAGATATCTAGGAATAATATTGATTTTGCATTTTTATCCGAAAAGGGCGAACCCTTATCCCATTTCTATCTAGATCCAAGAACTAAACTCAATTTTGACACAAAAATTGGAATGAATAGACCCATAGGTTCAATACCTTGTTATAGAACTCGTGCTTCAGAGAAATATCATATAGAGTCAACGAATGAAGCAGGTTCATTAACGATTCAATTCACAGATAAAAAATGAAAAAAAAGAAAGCATTGCCTTCTTTCCCATATCTTGTATCTATAGTATTTTTGCCCTGGTGGGTCTCTCTCTCATTTAATAAATGTCTGGAACTTTGGGTTACAAATTGGTGGAATACCGGGCAATCCAAAACTCTCTTGAATATCATTCAAGAGAAAAACGTTCTAGAAAGATTCATAGAATTAGAAGAACTCTTTCTGTTGGACGAAATGATAAAGGAGTACCCGGAGACACATATACAAAAACTTCATATAGGAATACACAAGGAAACGATACAATTGGTCAAAACACACAATGAATATCATCTCCATATCATTTTGCATTTCTCAACAAATATAATCTCTTTCGCTATTCTAAGTGGTTATTTTATTTTGGGTAATGAGGAACTTGTCATTCTTAATTCTTGGGTTCAGGAATTCCTCTATAACTTAAGTGACACAATAAAAGCTTTTTCGATTCTTTTAGTTACTGATTTATGGATTGGATTTCACTCGACTCATGGTTGGGAACTAATAATTGGTTCGTTCTACAACGATTTTGGATTGGCTCATAACGATCAAATTATATCTGGTCTTGTTTCCACTTTTCCAGTTATTCTAGATACAATTGTGAAATATTGGATTTTCCATTATTTAAATCGTGTATCTCCTTCGCTTGTAGTCATTTATCATTCAATGAATGAATGAAGAACTCATTTGATCTCCTGATATCAATCAAATAAATCAGAATCTTTCTTCCTTTATAAAGAAACCATTTTGAATCTTACTTAATTCTTTATATTTTATTTCTACCAGTTCAAGGTATTCGTCCTATATTACA